TAGAGCAGGACTCTCTCTTTATTCTCGTCCGATTAATTCGTTTTTCAAAAGATCTATCAGACTCTAGAATCAATGATTTGATCATTAAATATTTGATTCTTCCTTCAACTTCGGTTGAAATAGATTCACAATATAACTTTCCATTTTTTCATAATATATATATAAATAAAATAATGGATTCGGGTCGTGATTAATCCTTTAATATGTTAGTATGTATACGTACGTATTGGATATATAGAACTCCCCCTTTCATAATTTCGATGTAGGTTTTCCAACTACCAACATAACGTAGTCAATTCCATTCGTTAGAACAGCTTCCATTGAGTCTCTGCACCTATCCTTTTTGATTTTTGATTCTAGCAAATAAAGATTTGGCTCAGGATTGCCCATTTCAAATTCCAGGGTTTCTCTGAATTTGGAAGTTATCACTTAGCAGGTTTCCATACCAAGGCTCAATTCAATCAAGTCCGTAGCGTCTACCAATTTCGCCATATCCCCCCTTGAGACCAGGATCCGGTTATAATTCTATCTACTTCTTTGATTTATATTTGAACCGTTGAATTCATTAGATAATGATTCTTATATCGAAAAAAAGTGTATACTCCTATTTTTTTTCGCCATCTTCTATTATTTCATATTTATTAGATAAACTAGATTTCTTTCAATCAGAAATGATTCTATCATTGATGTATCTACAATTCAATATGGATATATATATCTCACATATATATGTTTCCCCTCTCTTTCATTTTTCTGTCATGATTGGCAATACTGGAACGGTCGATATTCATTCTTTCTTATCCCCTACGTTTCTAAATGAAACCAGAAGAATAGAATTTGGATTGTATCTTTATTCTTATCTTATCCTTTCCTTTTCTGAGGGCCGATCGGATAGTTAATATAGTTTACTATAACTCCAAAAAAAAAATAATTAGATTTTTTTTAGTCACAATTTCAAATTTGATATTATCATTATATTTTATATATTAAATATTAATATTGAATTAATAATAAAAAAAAATGGAATATCCACGATGGTATAATCCAAATTCTAATTAGTCATATATTTGAAAATTGGTTATATGATTTATTACTTTTCTACTAACTATAGAACCATATCATCGTTAAATTAACAATTAAATTAAGAATACTGAACTATATATTAACGTATTATATCTAGTTATAGTAATTGTATTATAGTGCTAATTAAAGTTAATTTAATAAATTTTAGTAAGAAATAAATTGAATTCTTACTAGTTAATAGCTAACTAAGCTCAGGTAGTTTAGTGTATTTCTATACATTATATTCTGTTATATGAGCCCGCTTAGCTCAGAGGTTAGAGCATCGCATTTGTAATGCGATGGTCATCGGTTCGACTCCGATAGCCGGCTTTTTTCTCTATCTATTTTTTCCATGATTGATAATCTACCCTCTCCTTTTCTCCAAATGTTGGTCGCCAATCCATCCGATCTATTATCTCGTGATAACTTGTAACTACAAATACAAAATGAATTGGAGGAATTAGATTTCTATAAAACAAATCAGAAGACAGAGTCTAAATTTCTTATATATACATTTTCCATATACAAAAAATCCGAATATTGATACAATTTATTTCATTCTACTTTGTTTGTAGTACTTCAATGTTTGTAGTACTTCAATAGATTTAGCTTTACTTTGTTTATCCTTTAGTTCAGTCTTAATTTAGACTTATTCTGTAATATGAAATGTCAATAAAATAAGAAAAAAAGTAAAGGAGTCTTTATTTTATGTCTCGTTACCGAGGACCTCGTTTCAAAAAAATACGCCGTCTGGGGGCTTTACCGGGACTAACTAGTAAAAGGCCTAGATCCGGAAGTGATTTTAAAAACCAATCGCGTTTTGGGAAAAAATCCCAATATCGTATTCGTCTAGAAGAAAAACAGAAATTGCGTTTTCATTATGGTCTGACAGAACAACAATTACTTAGATATGTACATATTGCTGGAAAAGCCAAAGGGTCAACAGATCAGGTTTTATTACAACTACTTGAGATGCGTTTGGATAACATACTTTTTCGATTGGGTATGGCTTCGACCATTCCTGCAGCCAGGCAATTAGTTAACCATAGACATATTTTAGTTAATGGTGGTATAGTGGATATACCAAGTTATCGTTGCAAACCCGGAGATATTATTACTACCAAAGATAAACAAAGATCGAAAGTTCTGATTCAAAATTCTATTGAATCGTCCCCCCGTGAGGAATTGCCAAAACATTTGACTATTGACTCATTCCAATATAAAGGATTAGTAAATCAAATAATAGACAGTAAATTGATTGGTTTGAAAATAAATGAGTTGTTAGTCGTAGAATATTATTCCCGTCAGACTTGAACCTAACGAAAATTAAGAAGGAAAGATTCAGACAATTTTACTCCCTTTTCACTGAAGTAAAATAAATAGATCTAAGGGCTTTAATCCGCATTTTACCATTTACGTATTACAAATGGATCAACAGTAGGATTTTCCTTTTCGTTCTTTTCTTTCCGATAGTTGCATTTTACGTATCAAATCAAAGTAATGTAATTAGGAATAGAGAATCTCTATCAAATGAGAGTCTTGGGTTGGAATAAGGGTATCGATTGTTATTTGATATATTGTTGTGATGGATAATGTTGGTCAATTAACAGAAACGGAAAGAGAGGGATTCGAACCCTCGGTAAACAAAAGCCTACATAGCAGTTCCAATGCTACGCCTTGAACCACTCGGCCATCTCTCCTGCATAATATAATGTTATTATTGACCAGAAACCGAGTGAATAGCGAGTCATTCATATTATATTATTGCAATTCGAATGAAATCCAATCTGATTCAAATATTTCATATCTCTCCTTACCAAAAAGAATAGTTTGAGTGTAGGATCCCCATCTTTTTTTCGAATTAGTCTGGTTGTTTTTATGTTATTTCGTACTGTACAATTCCTGTGTTTGTGGGATCATTACCCTTCGGGGTAATGAAAAGAATTATAGAATGGATTGCTAATTAATTATGCCTAGATCTCAGATAAATAGAAATTTTATTGATAAGACCTCTTCAATTGTAGCCAATATCTTATTACGAATAATTCCGACAACTTCAGGAGAAAAAAAGGCATTTACTTATTACAGAGATGGTGCGATTTGATTCTTTTTTCTTCCTTTTTTAGCCCTCAGTCTTACGAAAAGGGGGCGTGGTTCGAGATGTAAAGAAACTAATTATTGAAATAAACCTACGCTTGATGAAGGTGAAGTTTGGGTATAGAATAATTCCTTCTCTTGTGTATTCTCGAGAGATTCAACCTCAGATGCTTCAATTGTCGATTTTAGTATTGAGCGAAAGGGTACACCTATAGGTTATGTATTGCAGGTCAATCCTACTTCACTAGTACCCATAGGCGGCATAGGGAAAGAAGCACTACACCTAGGAATCAACAACATGAAAACTTTGTTTTAAATTCTCCCTTTCCGTATTGGTATCGGGACTAAGAAGAATGGTTAGGACAACAAACATCCATCTCGTTTGTACTTTGGATATCCATATAACCATCAAAGACCGTTAAAGTGACTAATTCCTGAAAATAGGGGGCGTTGAGTACAAAGAAATTGTTGGAGTTACTATTTCTATATAGAAATAGATTGGTGTTAAGAAAGGAAAAAACCTCTGGCAGGGAGGTTGGCTAGAAATTTCTTGTAAAAATACTAGCCCCTCTTAGTTCATAATGAGACTAGTAAATTTTGGATTGCATGGATTACTTAGTACTATGCACTGAAGGGAGGAGCCGTATGAAATGAAAATTTCACGTACAGTTCTGGAACGGAGATTCTTTGCATAAAATGAACGACCGTAACGGATGTCAGCTCAATCGGAAGGAAATTATGCGGAAGCTTTGCAGAATTATTATGAAGCTACACGATCAGAAATTGATCCCTATGATCGAAGTTATATACTCTATAACATAGGCCTTATACACACAAGCAACGGAGAGCATACAAAGGCTTTGGAATATTATTTCCAGGCAATAGAACGAAATCCATTCTTACCGCAAGCTTTTAATAATATGGCCGTGATCTGTCATTACGTGTGGCTATCTCCACTATAGAAAGAAGGAAAAAAAGATCAAATTAAATTAGCTAGTAAATGCTATAAAAAAGGCTTTCTACATATGCATCGTCCAAAGAGACGATTTTTCTCAGCTGTAGCAAGAAAAGAAACTTCACAAGAAACAAAATATGAAGAAATGGGTACGCCTATATACTTTATTCTATGGATAAAGGATCAAATTGATAGATAAAGCACCGTAAAGATCAATTAACGAACTATTGGGTCAATACAATACTGCTTATTACTTATACTTATGTCATATCATAATATGGGGGGTAATCAACTTATGTAATAAAGTCGATCCATTAAGGTATAAGGTATTGAGCAGCGGTGTAGTGTTAAATCCCAAAGATAGTAAGTTTTTTTCTTATTTATGGAGGGAAAGTCTTTTTCAAAGATTCTATATAAATTTCATATATGAAAACGAGATAGTTCCCTTTCAGAAAAATCTAACGTAATGAGATAGGGAGATATCTATGCTTCATTCTTCTGAAGGTGGGAAAAAAGAGAAAACTGATTTTTGATCAAAAAAAATTAGAGTTTGAAACTTATGTAATTAACTTCTTCGGCCTAATCCCCCCCAAAGGGGGGATAATTTTCTTAAAAATAGAATTCTTTTCGTATAGATTAAAATGTGATGCCAAAAGAATCAATTGCTGAGCCGTATGAGGTAGGAAACTCTCAAGTGCGGTTCTAAGGAAAGGAATTTACTTACCTATTCCGACCAGGGAGAACGGGCCATTCTACGAGGTGATTCTGAAATTGCAGAGGCTTGGTTCGATCAGGCTGCTGAGTATTGGAAACAGGCTATAGGGCTTACCCCAGGTAATTATATTGAAGCACATAATTGGTTGAAGATTACAAGACGTTTAGAATT